TTCTATGCGCCTAACCAAAAAATCCTTTCTTCTTCTAATTTTTTTATCTTCCCATTCATTTCCTGCGGACTCTTCGTCTCCTAATTCCTTCCATTCTACCAAAGAATTATCTATAATAATTCGCAAATCCGAATCGGCTAATTGTTCTCTGATAGCACCTGCCCCCGTAGAGATTTCTCGGTTTCGAAATGTCTCGAAACCTTGAGTAGTAAAAAAGAGTGGGATGCTGTATTTCCAGGATTGGATTTCATATTCGAATGAACCTCGTAATCGTAAGAAAGTAGGTTTTTTAGCTATGGACCTAGCAAAAGAAAAATCGAGATAGGTTCCTATAATATTGGATCCCCCCTCACAATCGGACGTGAAGGTTTCCTCTCATCCGGCTCAAGTAGTTACACCAAATAAAGAAAGGGGCTCTTCTTCTGTTTAAACTTTGTTCGAGAAAACCCTATAAAAAGCTACTCTTTACTCAAGTTCCCAGTAAGGACCAGCCTTTCATTGATTCATTCTTATCTTATTTTATTTTTTATTTTTACTCTAACCTTTTTTACTTTCTTTTATGTTTATTTATGTTTACGAAAAAAAAGGAAATGTGAAATTCTTGAGTAGTCTACTTCCCCTCAAATGATGAATCCCCTGAAAGCAATATTTTGGGACTCGTAAAGGATTTATTTGTCTATATATTGTATTGTTCCATTCGATCTTTTTTAGGTCTCTACTCACCTCGATGGTTATGTGCCATGATATCCCTTGAAGCATATATGCGATATATAAGCTCCCGTAACCATGCCATATTCGCTTGTGCTTGCCTGAACAGAATTTCTTTCTCAAAGAAATGGAATGTATAATTCCACAAAAAGTCTTTTTTCACGAGGTATGACTAACTATTCCTATATTATCTGTTACGGAATCGACCATGGATCAATCCCCCTTTTCTTCCATTTTTAAGTCTTGAATGCACTTATAATTCTGAGCTTCATGTTCCTCCTCCCAAGATACATGTCAGAGCCGGGGGCATCCCAATCAGATTAAATGGGATGACAGTTTCTCAGTCCAAATCTGTCAAATGAAAATTTCGATCAAATCACACATCGCAATATACTAGGCCTTCTAATTCCCTAAGGGGCTTATCTAAAAGATTCGCAATATAACTAGGAAGACGTTTCAAATACCACACATGAGTCACTGGACATGTCAGTTTGATGTATCCCATTTGGTACCTTCGTACCCGAGAATCAACAAATTCCACCCCGCATTCTTCACAAGATTTCGGGTCTTCTTTTTCAGCCCCAATCCCTCGGTAATTTCCACAAGCACAAATCCCACTTTTTATGGGTCCAGAAATTCTTTCACAAAACAATCCATCTTTCTCCGGTTTATTAGTTTTATAATGAAAAGTATAGGGTTTTGTCACCTCTCCAACTATCTCTCCATTGGGTAGAATTTTTTTTGCCCAAGCCTTGATTTGTTGAGGGGAAACTGGTCCAATTCGAAGTTGTTGATGTTTATACTGGTCGATCATAGAATAGAAATTATGATTCATTGAGATCAAACTTCCTTCCTATCCATCTGGAAGTTCTTTTCAGATACAAGGAAATGATTCAGTTCCAGGGACAAAGATCGTAGTTCTCGAACGAGCAATCGAAAAGATTCTGGAGCACCCTCTGGATTAGGTACTGGTGCTCCAATAATCGTAGCACCAAGTACTTCTTGACGAGCTCTAATATGATCAGATTTAGAAGTAAGCATCTCTTGTAAAATATGAGCAACACCAAATCCCTCTAGAGCCCAAACTTCCATTTCTCCTACTCTTTGTCCACCTTGTTTGGCCCTCCCTCTAAGGGGTTGTTGTGTAACAAGTGCGTAATGCCCACTGGAACGTCCATGTATTTTATCATCAACTTGATGAATTAATTTTAGGATATAGGACTTTCCTATTAGAACAGGTTGTTCAAAAAGATCTCCTGTTCTTCCATCAAATATTCTGCTTTTTCCCGGATATTCAGGTTCAAATACCCATGGATTTTTTGTTTGCTTACTGGCTTCATATAATTCAGAAAACACTAGTTTTCTTGAGGCCTCTTGCTCATATCTCTCATCAAAGGGTCCTATTCTATAATGTTTCTTTAGAAGATCCCCCGCTAACCCGAGCGAACATTCAAATATCTGTCCCACATTCATTCGTGAGGGGACTCCTAATGGGTTGAATACCATATCAACGGACGTTCCATCTTGCAAATAGGGCATATCTTGTCTAGACAAAATCTTAGAAATTATACCCTTATTCCCATGTCTTCCAGCTACTTTATCACCTACTTTGATTTCACGTTTCTGTGAAATATATACACGAATTCTTTCTGGATTATAATTGGAAATCCCCTTTCTATGGATCCATCTCACATCAATAACTCGACCCCTTCCCCCTATAGGTAGTCTGAGAGAAGTTTCTTTTGAAGTGGATACCTGAATGCCAAGTATAGCTCGTAATAATCTATCCTCCGGGGCATATGACGATTCGATCGCTGTCTGAGGTGTTAATTTCCCTACTAAGATATCACCTGTTTCTATCCAAGATCCCAGCATCACAATTCCATTTCTGTCTAAATTTCGGAGTAAACGAGCTTCTAAATGCGGGATCTCCTTAGTGATTCTTTCAGGACCTTGGCTTGTTACATGAGTCTGAATTTCATATTTCCGGATGTGAAAAGAAGTATAAATATCTTCATAGACCAGACGTTCGTTAATTAGTACTGCGTCTTCAAAATTGTAACCTTCCCATGGCATATAAGCTACTAATACATTTTTTCCTAAAGCGAGTTCCCCACCAGCTGTAGCCGCACCACCCGCTAGAATTTGTCCCTTTTTAATGTATTTACCCCGCTGAACCTGAGTTTTTTGATGCATACAAGTATTTTTGTTGGAACGTTGATACATAACTAATGGAATGCTTAGAGTATCCCCATTACTTGAGAAAATAATCTTTTGAGTATCAGTAGAAATGATTTTTCCCTTGCGTTCGGCTATAGCTGAAATCCCCGAATCTAGAGCCGTTTGGCCTTCCAACCCAGTTCCAACAATGCACTTCTCGGACCGAGAAAGTGGAACTGCTTGGCGCTGCATATTAGAACTCATTAAAGCTCGATTCGCATCATTATGCTCGATAAAAGGAATGAGGGAAGCCCCAATAGAAAAATATTGGAAGGGAAAAATGCTTCTAAGATGAATCTCTTCCCATGCAATACTCAGGAATTCTTGACGATATCGAGCTGGAACAACTTGTTGTTCTTGAATACCCCGATTCAAGGCCAAAGAATTTCCTGCTGCTACCATATAATATTCATCTCTATTTGGTGATAAATAAACCATCTGTGCCTCTTTTGATCTCTCAGATAATTTATAAAACGGACTCTCTATAGATCCCCAATAACCAACCTTCACATGAGTAGCTAATGATCCAATAAGTCCAACGTTGATTCCTTCGGACGTGTCAATTGGACAAATACGTCCATAGTGACTCGGGTGGATATCTCGTATCCGAAAACTAGCAGTTCGCCCCGTCAATCCTCCAGGACCCAAATAACTCCATTTTCGCCCATGAACAATTTGTGTCAACGGATTAGTTCGATCCAAAACTTGAGATAAAGGGTGTAGGCCAAAAAACGATTCATAAGTAGTTGTTAATGAAGTCGAAGTTACCAAATTTTGAGGAGTCGGTATCAATTTATGCCTGATTGCTCCACATATAGTTCCTCGAACCGTATTTTCTAAACGAACAAGAGCCAATCCAAATTGATCCTGTAATAGATCTGCTACAGAACGAATACGTTTATTTTTCAAGTGATTCATATCGTCAAGTGTACCCATTCCCAATTTCATTCCAATCAAATGATCCACAGCAGCCAATAGATCTCGTGGTAACAAAAATGTATTGTTTTGGGGTATATCAAGATTAAGTCTCCGGTTCATATTTCGTCGACCAATCTTTCCTAATTCACATCTTTGTTGAAAAAATTTCTTTTGTAATTCCTTGCATAAGGACTCAGAAAATACCGGATCCCCCCCTACACAGGCAAATTGTTGATAAAACTCCAAAATAGCATTTTCTTTTGATCCAATCTTTTTTTTCTCTTTATCATTTGGGAAAGACAAGAAAATTTCAGGGTAACAAACATTCTCTAGAATTTCTCTTATATTCGAACCCATAGCTGATGATAGAACTAGAATAGATATTTTTTGTTTTCTACTTACGCGGGCCCATATCCTTGCTTTTCTATCAATTTCTAATTCCGACCTTCCCCCCCAATCCGATATTATAGTACTGGTATAGACAGAAATTCCGTTATGTTCTAATTCTGAACGGTAGTAAATACCGGGACTTTGCAATATTTGGTTGATCACAATTCGGTATATTCCATTTACTATAGAGGTTCCAAAAGAATTCATTATAGGGATGTTTCCAATAAAAATGGTTTGTTCTTGCATATTTCTACCGGTTTTCCAAATTAAGACTGCGGGTACATATAATTCAGAAGAATATGTGAGTGATTCATACACAGCATCTCTTTCTTTTATCAAGGGCTCTACCAATTGATATGTTTCCACAAATAATTGAAATTCAATTTCTTGATCTCTATCTTCAATTTTTTGAAACTTATGAAATTCTTCCGTCAAGCCCTGATTAATGAACCTACAAAATCCCTCAAATTGTATCTGACTAAATCCAGGTATTGTGGACATTCCCTCATTTCCATTCTGGATCATCTTAATCTTAAGTTTCCTCTTTATTGAAAAAATCCCATTATTGGCTTGGCTCAGTATTCATCGAACCCTACCGATTGATCTAGCAATGATGGAATGGATATTCTGTTTACTGAATCACATAAAATTTTAGTCAACTCCATCCATATATATCATACGTATGAACGGAAGCAAGACAGAGAAATGGAGGGCATTTTCGATGCAAGTTCGAATTTGAGCTTGAGCCAGGTACAAATAGAAAGAAATGGAAATTTATAAAGCATTCCCGGGAAAAATTCTGTCACTTAGGATGATGGAGTCTTTTATCGGATATCAAAATTGATCCAATTTATACCTAATTCTTTTATTATGATATTATGATCAGGGTGCAAAAAAATAAAAAATCAATGAATTTAGGATTCAATCTGCTCTCTATGAATGAGATAAAAACAGAAGAATCAGGAACAGCATAGAGTTTCCCTTTTTTTAGCACACACAATTGAATGTTCAAAAAGGAATTCACAAATCTTTTTTTGGTAGTATATTTTTTAAAATACAATGGAATTGCGTACGTATATAGTCATAGGAGTAATCTTTAGGAAGTACATGCCAATATAACTATTCGTATATCACATCTTTTATCATAATTGAACTTGGTTTAACATAGGTTAGGTCGCACTCTATACATAATATCTATCTTCTATTCATATTCAATATTCAATGAAATATTCAAGCACGATGATCCTATATAGGGATATGTGCATAAGAAATAGACCCGGGCTCGGTATCCATGTATAAAAATTTCTGTTCTGGAGTTTACACTGTTCTGGGGTTTACATATACACATATATTTTCTTATAATTCTAATTGATAATGTAATAGATAATGATTAGTCGTAAATCAATTGGATTTTGCATCCATTAAGGTAATACAAATGGAGATACAAAATTAAGAGCTGTTCACTAATTCAAAGTAAGAGTAAAAGATTAATAAGTAAATAATTAATGAAGTAAAGAGTGAATTATTCTAAATTGCCCTGCATTTTACAGTCTGTGACCGGGGCCGGAAATCTTTTCACTTTTCTATAGAAAAGTGAAAAGAAAAGGTAAGTTTTTAAGCGACGCGTGTTTTGAGATAAAATCAATCGAAGAAAAGAATAGAAACAGGATCCAATAAAAAAAATTAAGTACAATGGGATTCAAGATCCAAAAATAAAAGAAATTAAGAAAGTAAAAAATTCAAATCAAAACAAAATGAGGAGAGGAAAAGAAATAGAATAATAATAGAATTTCTTTATTTATTTATCCATTTTGGATGGAATTTGGCGGCATGGCCAAGTGGTAAGGCGGGGGACTGCAAATCCTTTATCCCCAGTTCGAATCTGGGTGTCGCCTGATCAACAAAAAAATACTTGGAATTTTTTGATCGAACTTAACGAATTCTTGCCCCGCAAAAGCATAGGCAAGGGCTAGGTCTGTTGATACTTGATTTTGAGAACCTGTAGGGCACTCTCATCTTTTTTCTCAAAATCTGGGTTCTGAGTGTGGCTCAAAAAGGCACCAATAAATCTGAAGCAACCCAATCTTATTAATGATTGGTTTGAGCTATTCTGAATTGAATCAAATAAAAGAAATAGTGAGAATTCATTCTGAGCATCAGAACTATGAAAGTAAGAAGTCGGAAATTTTGGTATCCAAAGATTCCTAAGAGACACTCCCTTTTGGCTACTAAGATTGAAGAAAGGATTCTAAAAAAGACTATAAAGACTCCCTAATTATTTTATAATATAACTTTCTTAATATTGAGGTAGTGTCTACTCACTCTGTCTGCGATGAAATTAGATTGGATAGGCTGATGGGAATTTCATTTAATAATTGTGGCAAAGAACTGAAGATACTTTGTATCCAGACTCACTAGAGGCTCTGAGTGCTGCTCATAAATTTCATCAGAATGGTTGAATGGCTCTTCTTTCTATTTGTATATTTTCTTTTTTCTTTTTTTTTCCAATTCTTTCTATTGAAATAGAAAGAATTGGAACTTTTTATGAGTGGATTCATGAAATTATTTCATAAAGAGCCATAAGTAATAATCCTATTTTGACTCTACACCATTGATTCCACTATGATTATGAATCAATAATGGAATAATTCCTTCATTTCATAGAGATAGGGGACATCATTCGCATGGATATAGTAAGTCTCGCTTGGGCTGCTTTAATGGTAGTGTTTACATTTTCTCTTTCACTTGTAGTATGGGGAAGGAGTGGACTTTAGAGCTAGGAATATTACTAATTTAGTACTTTACTGAAAAATATACTTGTATCAATTATGATCTTTTTGCGAAAGCTTAAAAAAAACTTGACTTACTTTAGTTTATCTATATTTTATCTATATATTATTTCTTAGATATATTAAGTAATATTATATTATTATTATATTCTTATTATTTATTAATATATATTATTAGATTAGATTTCTATAATTCTCTAATATATGATATGGTATTTATATGGTATATAGTATATGCCTGTACTATTCTTTCTACATTAATTCTTTCGATGGGCCCCCGGATCCATAAGCATAAGAAGAGATATAAAAAATAAGGAATTCAAGCAGTTGATTTGCAATTCTTTTGGATTGATTGAAATGCATACAAATGAGTGTATAGAAAAAATATAAAATTCGAGTGCTATTTCATTTTGATGTACGCCTAATATATATTATTACTTAGATATAGATATCTATTGTCAATTGATCTATATAA